CATTATTGGTTGATAGAGAATCAAAGTATATTTACTTTACCCATGAATCACGAACTGCTATAGTTCTTAAAGATGATTTCTTAATTTATTCAGAAGTAATTCGCAGGATCATGCACCTTTCCTTTCTAGTTAAAACGAAAAAAGCGCAGCTGGTTCAATCCAGCCGATTCTTGAAATAAACAACTCGCACACACCCCCTTTCCAAAAAAAATCAATACACCAAGGACTACACTTAGATTTATTGGATTTGTTGCTAAAATATCGGTATTAAATCCGAAACTCCCGGCGGATGGCCAGTGACCCAAAGAAACGAAAGAATCGGTTACATTTTTCATAGGATCTCCTCTTTTCTTGTCGACTATAAGACAGACTAATTATCTCTAATTATCTATCTAATTATCTAATTATATATATTTTATATTATTATTCTATATATTTCTAAATATTTTTAATAGTTAGATTTTCATATTTTCGTTCTATTCTATATATTTTCTATTTTTCTATATCTATATTAGAATATAGATATATATTATTTTTCTATATCTATATTAGAATATAGATATATATTATAATATAGATATTATAATATAGATATATATATTTTGATTATTTTTATTATTTTCGTTTTCGATTTATATATATGATTTATATATATATATATAATATATTTTCTTTTTCTTTTTATTTTATAGGATTAAACTTAAACAAAAGGATTCGCAAATAAAAGTGCTAATGCTACAACTAGTCCATAAATTGTTAAAGCTTCCATAAAAGCCAGACTAAGCAATAAAGTACCTCGTATTTTTCCCTCCGCCTCGGGTTGTCTTGCGATACCCTCTACAGCCTGGCCTGCGGCAGTACCTTGACCAACCCCAGGTCCAATAGAAGCAAGCCCAACGGCCAAACCGGCAGCAATAACGGAAGCGGCAGAAATCAATGGATTCATGATAAGTTCCTCGCACCAAAATAAAATAAAGAAATGGTTAATGATACAATCAATCAATAAATTATGACTTAATTATTCATCCCATCAATAAGATTTTCATCCAGTCGAAGTAACTAAGAACTCCGAAGTGAAGTAATAATATTATTGAATCATCAGAACGACTTCGATATCTATTTTTTAGTTCCTATCTACAAAGTTTTTGTGAATTCATACAACTTTTTTTGTTTTTCCATTTCTTTCTTTGTTCCGAATCATTTTTTGAATTCGAACTCTTCATTCTTTTTCCTGATTTAATCTCTTTATTCAATATTCAATTCACAGTTACAAATGGAAAAAAGGGGGGGGCTTTTCTTGGAATCTCTATCTAAATTTCCAGTAGTAGGGCGGATTAGATATATCTTTTAACTCATATATAACTAGTTAATACTTAATATTCCATATACACGCCTTTCTTACATAACGTAAACCAACTATTCGTATCTTAGATTCAATCGGATTCTAAAATCATTTTTTGAAACATTCACAAAAAAAATGGACTTATAGCCAGTATATATATTACATACACCTAGTTTGATTCCACTCTCCTAAATAACATAACCCATTTCGTTTTTTCTGAATCTCACTTTTCGTAAATTCTTCTCTTCCTTATCATTATTCCACACGGATACAATCAATCTAAATGGAAGAATTCATGAGTCTGAATCATTGCATAGAAGCTTTTGGTTAATCGAAGTTCATGATCTAAGTTCATATAATTTATTAATTGTTTCTTTTGGTCGATCATTAAATTAATAAATTAAATAAAACCGACTGAAATGAAAATCGCTCTATAGAACCTCGTTTTTTAATCACACATTGTAAATAAATAAAGAATTCTTATTCAAATTATAACTCCTAAGAAGAGAATATTCATTGGAAGAAGGTATAAATGGTCAAAATGAATTCTAGGAAAAAGATCTTTTAGATCTCTTTCCTTTTTTTACAATTTAATATCGTAATCTTTTTTTCCTTTATTACTATTCCTTTAAATCCTTTAAATTGTATAGACCTTTTCTTTTTGTCGATTTATGTGTATATTTATGTGCCCTGAGTGTAAGTAGATTATCTTGAACAAGGCGTAGATTGCCTTACACTAAAAGCTAAAAAAAAGACCATTTTGAAAATTAGTCAATGATGCCCTTCCATGGATTCGCCTATATAAGCCGCAGCTAAAGTTGCAAAAATAAGAGCTTGAATACCACTTGTAAATAACCCAAGGAACATGACAGGTATAGGAACCACTAAAGGTACTAAAGAAACAAGAACAACAACTACTAATTCATCCGCTAATATATTTCCGAAAAGTCGAAAGCTAAGTGATAAGGGTTTTGTGAAATCTTCTAAAATGTTAATGGGTAAAAGGATTGGGGTTGGTTGAATGTATTTACTGAAATAACCTAATCCTTTTTTGCTAAGACCCGCATAAAAATATGCTATTGACGTAAGTAAAGCTAAAGCAACGGTAGTATTTATATCATTCGTAGGTGCGGCTAACTCCCCGTGGGGTAATTCTAT